AAATTTTTTAGGTCAAAAATGAATATTTGTGAACAGTGTAGATATCATTTGAAAATGAGCAGTTCAGATAGAATCGAACTTTCGGTTGATCCGGGGACTTGGGATCCTATGGATGAAGATATGGTCTCTATGGACCCCATTGAATTTCATTCAGAGGGGGAACCCCATAGAGATCGTATCAATTCTTATCAAAGAAAGACAGGTTTAACTGAAGCTGTTCAAACAGGCATAGGTCAACTAAATAGTATTCCCATAGCAATTGGAGTTATGGATTTTAAGTTCATGGGAGGTAGTATGGGATCCGTAGTAGGCGAGAAAATCACCCGTTTGATCGAGTATGCTACTAATCGATCTTTACCTGTCATTATTGTGTGTGCTTCTGGAGGAGCGCGCATGCAAGAAGGAAGTTTTAGTTTGATGCAAATGGCTAAAATATCTTCCGCTTCATATAATTATCAATCAAATAAAAAGTTATTCTATGTATCAATCCTTACATCTCCTACAACCGGTGGAGTAACAGCCAGTTTTGGTATGTTGGGAGATGTCATTGTTGCTGAACCTAATGCCTACATTGCATTTGCGGGTAAAAGAGTAATTGAACAAACATTGAATAAGGCAGTACCCGACGGTTCACAAGCGGCTGAGTATTTATTCCATAAAGGCTTATTTGACCCAATTGTACCACGTAATCCTTTAAAAAGTGTTCTGAGTGAGTTATTTCAGCTCCACGGTTTCTTTCCCTTGAATCAAAATTCAAAATATTAATTTCTAAATATTAATAATTTATTAAATTTAATAGATTATTAATATTTAATTATAATATAATTATTATATATAATATAAATTATATATAATATAAATATAATTATTAAATAATATTATAAATATAATACAGTTTATGATATATACTTAGGATAGATATACTTATCATATCATAAGATATCTTTCTCTTTCTAATAGATAGAAATATTAAATCGAGGCACCCATTCTATGACAGATCTCAACTTACCCTCTATTTTTGTGCCTTTAGTGGGCCTAGTATTTCCGGCAATTGCAATGGCTTCTTTATCTCTTCATGTCCAAAAAAATAAGATTGTCTAGATCCGATGGGACCAAATCTCATCAATTTATTTCAACACTGGATCATAATACAGATATTTATTTAGTGTAATATGGTACGATATGTGACTCTTTACGAACACAAACGAAAGAACTGTTATGCATGCGGATACATGATATCCGCATAAATGCATGTATATGCAGGTATAGCTGGTTAAATTAAAAATAGATCGGCGAATATTTTATTTAAATGGAAAGTCAATGTATCTAACAAATTACTTCTAAAGGTTTACATCAGAATAGTGCTAGTTAATGAAAGTTACTTCGGGATCAAGAAAGTAAAATTCATTTGGGTTATTCTCTCAATTCCAATCGAATGCAACTGGATCTAGTAGAGTATGAATTGGCGATCAGAACATATATGGATAGAACTTATAATGGGGTCTCGAAAAACAAGTAATTTTTTCTGGGCCTGTATCCTTTTTTTAGGTTCACTAGGATTCTTAGTGGTTGGAACTTCCAGTTATCTTGGTAGGAATCTGATATCCGTATTTCCATCTCAGCAAATTATTTTTTTTCCACAAGGGATAGTGATGTCTTTCTATGGGATCGCAGGTCTATTCATTAGCTCCTATTTGTGGTGCACAATTTCATGGAATGTAGGTAGTGGTTATGACCGATTCGATAGAAAAGAAGGAATAGTGTGTATTTTTCGTTGGGGATTTCCTGGAATAAATCGTCGCATCTTCCTTCGCTTACTTATGAGAGATATCCAATCCATCAGAATGGAGGTTAAAGAGGGTCTTTTTCCTCGTCGTGTCCTTTATATGGAAATCAGAGGCCAAGGAGCCATTCCCTTGACTCGTACTGATGAGTATTTTACTCCACGAGAAATTGAACAAAAAGCTGCCGAATTGGCCTATTTCTTGCGCGTACCAATTGAAGTATTTTGAAATGAACTGAAGAAAAAATTGAAAAAAAAAAACTTGCTAATTTCCTTTTTAATACAACCGTCGACTCTATCTGATATTTCTCTGAAGTACGAGTTCTATAAAAAGGTATTGAACCCATGGATCTATTTCCTATTTTTGTCTAATAATTTAGATCTCGGATCTATAAGGAAAGGAATATAGAAATAGAATAAGGGTCCTTTTAGGATAAAAATGAAAAAAAAAAGAAAGCCTGGGTCTCCCTCCCATATATTTCATCCATAATATTTTTGCCCTGGTGGGTCTCTCTCTCATTTAATAAATGTCTGGAACCTTGGGTTACTAATTGGTGGAATACCGGGAAATCCGAAACTTTTTTGAATGATATTCAAGAGAAAAACGTTCTAGAAAGATTCATAGAATTGGAAGAACTATTCCTCTTGGATGAAATGATAAAGGAGTACCCGGAGACGCATATACAAAAACTTCGTATAGGAATACACAAGGAAACGATACAATTGGTCAAAACACACAATGAATATCATCTCCATATCATTTTGGATTTCTCGACAAATATAATTTGTTTCGCTATTCTAAGTGGTTATTTTATTCTGGGTAATGAAGAACTTGTCATTCTTAATTCTTGGATTCAGGAATTCCTCTATAACTTAAGTGACACAATAAAAGCTTTTTTGATTCTTTTAGTTACTGATTTATGGATCGGATTTCATTCGACCCATGGTTGGGAACTAATGATTGGTTCGGTCTACAACGATTTTGGATTGGTTCATAACGATCAAATTATATCTAGTCTTGTTTCCACTTTTCCAGTTATTCTAGATACAATTGTGAAATATTGGATCTTCTATTATTTAAATCGTGTATCTCCTTCACTTGTAGTCATTTATCATTCAATGAATGAATGAAGAACTCATTTGATCTCCTGATATCAATCAAATCAGAATCTTTCTTCGTATATAAAGAAAACATTTTCAATCTTACTTAATTCTTTATACTTCTAGTTCTTCAAGGTATTCGTCCTATATTCCAGTACAATTATCCCAGTACAATGACAGACTCGTGTATAGGGAACTATACTAGCTACCTATCTAATTTATTGTAGAAATTCCGGGATCAATGATTAGACATGCAAAATAGAAATACTTTTTCTTGGGTAAAGGAACAGATGACTCAATCGATTTCTATATCGATCATGATATATGTAATAACTTGGGCATCTATTTCAAATGCATATCCCATTTTTGCGCAGCAGGGTTATGAAAACCCACGAGAAGCAACTGGACGAATTGTATGTGCCAATTGCCATTTAGCTAATAAGCCCGTGGATATTGAAGTTCCGCAAGCCGTGCTTCCCGATACTGTATTTGAAGCAGTTGTTCGAATCCCTTATGATATGCAACTGAAACAAGTTCTTGCTAATGGTAAAAAGGGGGCTTTGAATGTAGGGGCTGTTCTTATTTTACCCGAGGGATTCGAATTAGCCCCCCCCGATCGTATTTCTCCCGAGGTGAGAGAAAAGATGGGAAATCTGTCTTTTCAGAGTTATCGTCCCAATAAAAGAAATATTCTTGTGATAGGTCCTGTTCCCGGTCAGAAATATAGTGAAATCGCCTTTCCCATTCTTTCCCCCGACCCTGCTACGAGGAAAGACGTTCACTTCTTAAAATATCCCATATATGTAGGTGGGAACAGAGGAAGGGGTCAGATTTATCCTGATGGGAGCAAGAGTAACAATACAGTCTATAATGCTACATCAGCAGGTATAGTAAGCAGAATAGTACGTAAAGAAAAAGGAGGATATGAAATAACCATAGTTGATGCATCGGATGGACATCAAGTGGTTGATATTATACCTCGAGGACCAGAACTTCTTGTTTCAGAGGGTGAATCCATCAAGCTTGATCAACCATTAACAAGCAATCCCAATGTAGGAGGGTTTGGTCAGGGAGATGCAGAAATAGTGCTTCAAGATCCATTACGTGTCCAAGGCCTTTTGTTCTTCTTGGCATCTGTTATTTTGGCACAAGTTTTTTTGGTTCTTAAAAAGAAACAGTTTGAAAAGGTTCAATTGTATGAAATGAATTTCTAGGTCCAGAAATTCCTTAACATCAAGTTGGTAAAAAGCAACAAATTATTGTCGATCGATACTTATGTATGATCAAAAAATTCTGTAAACCTTTTTGTTTATACTGTTTTTGTTTTGTTTGTGGGATGTCTGGAATTCATTACGTGTATCCCATTCCTAGTAATAGACTATAGGCATACAAATATAAAGGAAGAGAATACAAGGGAAGGATGGGAAAAATGAAAGGAACAAATACTTTTAGGAGGGATTACTAGTCTTCCTAATCTTCTATTCGACACAAGAAAAGGGTGGAAAATCCCTTTTCTTGTGTCGTCTTGTATCGAAATAATAATAATTTTTTCTCTTGTTCGTCAAAGATTACTATTCCTTGCTTTCCGGGTCTATTGGAACTCCTTTGTTTAGATTCATAAGAAGTAGTAGACAAACAAAAAGAAAGGGTTAGGGGAGGAGAAATTCATTGAACAAATGGAACTTCTTTAATTATTCAATTAATTTAAACTTCTAATTTAGAAAAATTCTTCAAACAAAAAAACTTTTACTGTTCCGGTTGAAAGGCAAATTCGATTTTTACAAATATCCAAATCCTTATTTATTATCTCATCAGAGTTTTTATAGAATAAGGTTCTATTAATTTAGTATAGAAAAAATTTGCAGGATGTCTCATCCGTAGAAATCCATATAAATATTGGATTATCCAGAAAATCGATTGATTCCTTCTTTTTTGTTGCTTTGTAAGAGTTCATGTTATGGAGGAACGACAGAGACTATGAATCAATCAATAGATTTAATTCTTCAAATTATTAAGAAACAAAGGATCTGTTTCGTCATTTCTACGAATATAATATTTTAATTATGTTTACTGGATAACTTTCCAATTTGTATGTTATGGAGTAGATCAAAGTTTC